TGCCAATCTTTCAGAATCTTGTCATCATCCAATTGTTCTCAAATTGGCCCCTTCAATACTTCGAGATATAATAATGCGACAAAAGAATCGGATCCCATGACTCCAATTAGGGATTTGTTGGGCCCTTTAGGTACTATTGTACCTAAAATAGTAAATTTTTGTTCATCTTACTCTTTAATAACTTATAATCAAGTCTTTTTAAAGAAATATTTGTTATTTGAAAATTTTCAACAGACTTTCCAAGTGCTTCAAGTACTTCCATTTAAATACTGTTTCCTAGATGAAAATAGGAGGATTTATAATCCCAATCCATGCAGTAACATCATTTGGAATTCATCCCATTTGAATTGGTGTTTTCTCCATCACGATTATTGTGAAGAAGCATGGACAATAATTAGCCTTGGACAATTCCTTTGTGAAAATGTATGTCTATTGAAATACGGATCACGCATTAAAAAATCTGGTCAAATTTTCATTGTTCATGTTGACTCTTTAGTTATAAGATCAGCTAAGCCCTATTTGGTCACTCCAGGAGCAACTGTTCATGGCCATTATGGGGAAACCTTTTATGAAGGAGATACATTAATTACATTTATATATGAAAAATCGAGATCCGGTGACATAACGCAAGGTCTTCCAAAAGTGGAACAAATCTTAGAAGTTCGTTCAATTGATTCAATATCGATGAACCTCGAAAGAAGAGTTGAAGGTTGGGACGAACGTATCCGAAGGATTCTTGGGATCCCCTGGGGATTTTTGATTGGAGCTGAACTAACCATAGCCCAAAGTCGTATCTCTTTGGTTAATAAGATCCAAAAGGTTTATCGATCTCAGGGGGTACAGATCCATAATAGACATATAGAGATTATTGTACGTCAAGTAACATCAAAAGTGTTGGTTTCAGAAGATGGAATGTTTAATGTTTTTTTACCTGGAGAATTGATTGGATTGTTGCGAGCAGAGCGAGCAGGGCGTGTTTTGGACGAAGCGATCTGTTATCGGGCAATCTTATTGGGAATAACGAAGTCATCTCTGAATACTCAAAGTTTCATATCCGAAGCGAGTTTTCAAGAAACTGCTCGAGTTTTAGCAAAAGCTGCTCTACGAGGTCGTATTGATTGGTTGAAAGGCCTGAAAGAGAACGTTGTTCTGGGGGGGATTATACCGGTTGGTACCGGATTCAAAAAATTAGTACATCGTTCAAAGCAAGACAAAAACATTCATTTGAAAATCAAAAGGAAGAATCTATTCGAGTTGGAAATGAGAGATATTTTGTTACACCATAGAGAATTATTTTGTTCTTGCGCCCCAAACACTTTCCATGAGACATCAGACCAATCAGTTACGTAATGTAATTTACTAATTCCTAACAAGAGGTTCATTCTTTTTACTTGAACTCTCTGGTCCGATTATGGATTTGGTAATCAATGAAATAAAAAACCATGAATTTCATTCATGGTTTGGGTCGTAGATCAATGGTCAATCCTGGTAGAAGGTTCCGTCGGAACAATTATTTATTTCACAGGGTACTGAATCTCTTTGAAAAAAAAAGAAACAAAGTGTGGGAAAATGGGAAGACGATATTGGAACATCAATTTGGAAGAAATGATGGAAGCAGGAGTTCATTTTGGTCATGGTACTAAGAAATGGAATCCTAGAATGGCTCCTTACATCTCAGCAAAGCGTAAAGGTATTCATATTACAAATCTTACTATAACTGCTCGTTTTTTATCAGAAGCCTGCGATTTAGTTTTTGATGCAGCAAGTAGGGGAAAAAAATTCTTAATAGTCGGCACCAAAAAGAAAGCAGCGGATTTAGTAGCATCAGCAGCAATAAGGGCTCGATGTCATTATGTTAATAAAAAATGGCTTGGTGGTATGTTAACGAATTGGTCTACTACAGAAACAAGACTTCAGAAGTTCAGGGACTTAAGAGCAGAACAAAAGATGGGGAAACTCAACCGTCTCCCCAAAGGAGATGCAGCAATGTTGAAGAGAAAGTTATCTACCTTGCAAACATATCTGGGTGGGATCAAATATATGACGGGATTGCCCGATATTGTAATTATCGTTGATCAGCAAGAAGAATATACGGTTCTTCGAGAATGTGTCATTTTGGGTATTCCGACGATTTGTTTAATCGATACAAATTGTGACCCAGATCTTGCAGATATTTCTATTCCAGCCAACGATGATGCTATAGCTTCGATTCGATTGATTCTTACCAAATTAGCATCTGCAATTTGTGAGGGCCGTTCTAGTTATATAAAAAATGGTTGATTATCTTCTCATTAAGAAGAAGATTAGTTCGTTTTTGGTGAACTCTCTTTGTTGAAGTTTGAACTATGTTTTGAATATTGAATAATATTGAATAAAAAAGATAAAATGATTGGTGTTTTTTTATGTGATTTCTCAGGATCCTAAATATACGATTCATAACTGAAATTCATGAATTAACGTAGATGAATTGAAAAAGAGATGGTTGAATCAAAATCATTCCTTTTTTGAAGTTCGATTTCTGTTAGAGGACAATATGAATGTTATACCATGTTCCATTAAAACACTCAAAGGGTTATACGATATATCAGGTGTAGAAGTAGGCCAACATTTATATTGGCAAATAGGAGGTTTACAAATTCATGCCCAAGTACTTATAACTTCTTGGGTTGTAATTGCTATCTTATTAGGTTCAGTCATCATAGCTGTTCGGAATCCACAAACCATTCCGCCCGACGGTCAGAATTTCTTCGAATATGTCCTTGAATTTATTCGAGACTTGAGCAAAACTCAGATTGGAGAGGAGTATGGTCCTTGGGTTCCATTTATTGGAACGATGTTCCTATTTATTTTTGTTTCTAACTGGTCAGGTGCTCTCTTACCTTGGAAAATCATAAAGTTACCTCATGGGGAGTTAGCTGCGCCCACGAATGATATAAATACTACTGTTGCTTTAGCTTTACCCACGTCAGTGGCCTATTTCTATGCGGGTCTTAGCAAAAAAGGATTGGGATATTTCGGGAAATACATTCAGCCAACTCCAATACTTTTACCAATTAATATCCTAGAAGATTTCACAAAACCTTTATCTCTTAGTTTTCGACTTTTCGGGAATATATTGGCTGATGAATTAGTAGTTGTTGTTCTTGTTTCTTTAGTGCCTTCAGTAGTTCCTATACCTGTCATGTTTCTTGGATTATTTACAAGTGGTATTCAAGCTCTGATTTTTGCAACTTTGGCTGCGGCTTATATAGGTGAATCCATGGAGGGTCATCATTGACTAACTTTCAAAATAGTCTTTTTGGAAGCTTATCCCAATTCAAGCAATGCGGGGGGTTCAATATAATCCACTGGGTTGGAGAAGAAAATGCAAATAGCTACATATATCTATGAAGAAAGGTAGATGATATTGAAGAATTTGGAAGAGAAAGAAGGGTTGGGGGTCCTACTACATATATGTAATGCCTATGAGTATCAATCCTTGTGTATGTTTCGAAGAATGGTTACAGAATATGATTTAATAGAATAAAAAATGCAGGTGATTTACGTTATGGAAGAAAAAAAGTATATGTTATTTACTAGTTAGATAGGAATTACCCCTATCTATTTTTTTTCTAGCCCACTGCATTTAGATGGATTCCCGTATCAGTCCTTTTTCTATTTTGTCTGTGATTGTGAATTGAATGATTGAATGAAAGAATAGAAGAGTTTATAAACAAGAAAATGCAATGACTAAAACCGTATACATATCTATTTACACAAAACTCCATCATGGGTAGAAAGGAAAAACGGTATATCGAAGTAGTTCTGACAATTCAGTAATATTCTGATTTCCATTTGGAGTTTTTAGCTACTTCGACCCGATATATTTTAGTGATAAAGATCAAAAAAGAAAAAATAAGTGATAAGTGTAGTAAAGTAAATAGTCAAAGTAGAAGTAGATTAAGTACTAATTCATTGGTTGGTTGTATCATTAACCATTTCTTTTTTTTGGTGCGAGGAACTTACCATGAATCCACTTATTTCTGCTGCATCCGTTATTGCTGCTGGATTGGCTGTAGGGCTTGCTTCTATTGGACCTGGGGTTGGTCAAGGTACTGCTGCGGGCCAAGCTGTAGAAGGTATTGCGAGACAACCAGAAGCAGAGGGTAAAATACGAGGTACTTTATTGCTTAGTCTGGCTTTTATGGAAGCTTTAACAATTTATGGACTGGTCGTGGCATTAGCTCTTTTATTTGCAAATCCTTTTGTTTAATGTTGAATTTCATCGTAGAATCAAAATGTAAAGAAAAAAGGGGGCGAGCGGAGTGATACAAAAAGAACTCTGTTCTTTGTTAGTCCTATCTATAAGAGGAGAGCATATGAAAAATAGAACCGATTCTTTTGTTTCCGTGGGGCACTGGCCATCCGCTGGGAGTTTCGAGTTTAATACCGATATTTTAGCAACAAATCCAATAAATCTAAGCGTAGTGCTGGGTGTATTGATTTTTTTTGGAAAGGGAGTGTGTGCGAGTTGTGTATTTCAAGAATAGGTTGGATTTCACCGGCTGCACTTTCTTTATATTTATGTATTCTTTTTTATAGCAGAAATAGGAAAAAGGGTGCACAATCTCAACGAATTACTTCGGAATTGGATTTCATTCAGAAATCCTATGTAAGAACCATAGCATTTCGTGACTAATTGGTAAATGAACTTTGATTCTCTATCAACCAATAATGTTGAGGTCTTTTACATGGTTAAAGATAAATTGTTTGAAGTCCAGGCACAGCATAGCATGGTACTCTTTCTACCACTACGTTAGTACCGAAATGGTTGAAAAATGATAAAAATAAAAAAAGGAAGAATTGGGAATTTATCCGATGTAGAACACTCATATGGATAAACTTATTTGAACCATTTACTGGAAAGATGGGTATCTTCCCCTCCTTTTTTTATCCACTGCCGAATCGACGACCTATGTATTGTATAAAAAAAGAAATTTTTGGAATTTTTTTTCTTTAAA